AACGATTTGGCGTTGTTTGTTGTTTGTTGTTTGTTGTTTGTTGTTTGTTGTTTGTTGTTTGTTGTTTGTTGTTTGTTGTTTGTTGTTTGTTGTTTGTTGTTTGTTGTTTGTTAGTTAGGGATATTTCTTTAAAAGTTTTGGCGCTTGCGCGCCGGTGTGTGCGTGCATGTTGGTTTCTTTCTTTTGTTAATGTAATTTCAGCGGTGATGTTGTGTAAAAAAAGTGTGAATAAAATTCGTGACTAGCATACGATAGGTATTTGGTCGAAAAGCCTCTAGTGTTGGTTGAAAAGTTAGAGGAAGTGTAAAGGTAAGAAAACATGTCCAACAAGCATTCACTAAATAGCCACATAAGTTAGAGCTTGCGGGGATACCATAACCAAATGTAACAGCAAGTGCATCAGTGTCAAAATGATTCCCCATATACGCAAACCGTCTCATTCAGTAATTCTTGAGGGCCAAAATTAGGACGCAACGCAGTGTATGCTCAGGTCTTAGATTGTTATTTCCCGCCGCACTGGAAGGGTGACCTGTGAAGACGCCCCAAAAAAAAAGGGAACCAAAAGTGCTAAGGCTATCCAGATGCCGCGATCACGGGTGAGATGCTAATATATAGCCTACCAGATGTTTCTGTGAAGAGCAAGTTGAGAGGATGAATCAAGGAATGGCCCTGATATAGGAACCAGAGGCGCAAAAGTGCAAGTAGGGCTAGGGGTGTAGGGGGAAAGAATGGTCCTGAAGCTGGTCGTGTTGGGTCTTATATGCGGCGGGTTGCTGATTTCACGTGAGAAGAACGATTAATAGATAACCTGGTCCTTCAGACGCAGGCACTACGAGAAAGGATGCATGGTTTGTCCGGATACCATTAATATCATGTGTTTAAGCACTGTCGTATTCGGGAGATTGAGGTAGGTATAAGCTAACATTTAACTGGTTTTAGTACTTGGAGTTAGGAGGCTTGTCCGTAGATCATTGATTAAATTGTCCTTGTGGGGGGAGTGTGGTGGGAGTGATGATTGTCCGTAAAATGTTGATGTACATAGTACATGCATTGAATGTGTTTTCCTAGCATGAATGTAATGTATATGGGGTAAATATATTAATGCACAGTAATACATAGGTAGATTAATTTATTATGGGGGGGTAGGGGGGGTAGCCTTTTTTAATGTATTTCCAGTGTTTCTGTGGTTGAGATAGTTTCAACGATGGCTTTTCAAGCCATAGACCTTGGAGAAAAGCCAAGCAGAAACTGCTGATGACTTATTTTGTGTTTTTTCTAGGGGTATGTTTTGTTTTAGGGGGGCTGGCAGTAGCATCCAACCCTTCTCCATATTATGGGGTGGTTGGCTTAGTACTGGCATCTGTCATGGGTTGCGGGTGGTTGTTGAGTTTGGGGGTTTCTTTTGTATCTTTGGTACTATTTATGGTCTATTTGGGCGGAATGTTGGTGGTATTTGTGTACTCTGTGTCTTTGGCGGCCGATCCTTTTCCGGAAGCTTGGGGGGATCGGCGTGTAGTAGGGTATGGGGCGGGGCTGGTTTTAGTACTTGTTGTGGGTGTGGGGGTTGTAGGAGTTGTAGGGGGTTGGGAGTGGGGAGTAGTCACTGTTGATAGTGTGGGGTTGTTTTCAATTCGGTTGGATTTTAGTGGTGCAGCAATATTTTATTCGCGCGGGGCCGGAATGTTTTTAGTGGCTGGGTGGGGGTTGTTGTTGACTTTGTTTGTTGTGTTAGAGCTTGTGCGGGGGTTGTCTCGTGGGGCAATTCGGGCGGTTTAGGGTGGACGTCAGAGAATAGTTTAGTGTAAAATACCAGCTTTGGGAGCTGGGGATAGAGGTTTAAGTCCTCTTTTTCTGAGGTGTTTTGGTGGGAGGGTTGGTGTGGTTTAAACTCTAAGAAGGGGCGTAGTCTTCATTCTTTGGCTTACAAGGCCAATGTTTTTATAAACTATTAGAGTATTTTTGATGGAGTATTTTGTTTTCTAGGGCTCCGAGGATGGGGAAGAGGATAAGGAGGATGGTGAAGTAGGTGAGGGAGGCTAGTTGGCCGATGATGATGAATGGATGTTCTACTGGTTGGCTGCCCACTCATGTTAGGATGAGAAGGTTGGCTGCTAGTGTTCAGAATAGGAGTTGGGAGAGTGGGCGAAAGGTTATTGTACGTTGTTTAGATTTATGGAGGAAAGGTATTAGGAATAGGATTAGTACGGAGGCAGCTAGGGCTAGTACTCCTCCTAGTTTGTTGGGGATTGAGCGGAGAATGGCATAGGCGAACAGGAAATATCACTCTGGCTTGATATGGGGTGGTGTGACTAGAGGGTTTGCGGGTGTGAAGTTTTCTGGGTCTCCTAATAAATTAGGTGAGAATAGGGCTAGGGTTGTTAGGGGGAGAAATATGAGCATGAATCCTAGGACATCTTTTAGGGTGAAGTAGGGATGGAATGGGATTTTGTCACAGCTTGATACGATGCCCAAAGGGTTGTTTGAACCTGATTCGTGTAGGAAGGTGAGGTGGATTAAGGTAAGGCCTGCAATTGCGAAGGGGAGGAGGAAGTGTAAGGCAAAGAATCGGGTCAGAGTGGGGTTGTCTACTGAAAATCCCCCTCATGCTCATTCTACAAGGGTTTGGCCGATGTAAGGGATAGCTGAGAATAGGTTAGTAATTACTGTGGCACCCCAGAATGATATTTGTCCTCATGGTAGGACGTAGCCCACGAAAGCAGTTGCTATGAGGGTGAGTAGGAGGATGACACCTGTGTTTCATGTTTCTTTGTACAGGTATGAGCCATAGTAGAGTCCTCGTCCGATATGTAGGTAAATACAGATGAAGAAGAATGAAGCTCCGTTTGCATGTAGGTTGCGGATTAGTCAGCCATATTGTACGTTTCGACATGTGTGAGCGACGGACGAAAAGGCTAGTGTTGTGTCTGCAGTATAATGTATGGCTAGTAGTAAGCCGGTTAGGATTTGGGTCACTAGGCAGATGCCTAGTAGGGATCCGAAGTTTCATCAGGCAGAGATGTTTGAGGGAGTGGGTAAGTCGATCAGGGAGTTGTTGATTACTTTTAGTAGGGGGTGTGATTTTCGGATGTTAGGGGCCATTAGTCTTGGTTCTGTGTGTTGATAGGATAATGAGGATGGATAGGGCGAAGGATCCAAGGTAGGTTTTGATTAATCCGGTGTGGAGGGTAGTTGAGGTTTTGGTTGCTAGGAGTTGTAGGTCAGCGAGTCCCTCAGGGCCTACTTTTTTGTACCAAGATAGGTCAATTAGGTGTGAGGCAATTTTTTGTCCGTTGTTTAGAAGTTTTGTGGAGGTAAGGCGGTGTGTTAATGGGTTGAAGTATCCTAATGTGGATGAGAAGTTTAGGAGGGGGTTTTGTTTTGGTTGGGTTAGAGTGTGTGTTATGTTTAAGAGCTCTAAGGCTAGGATCGCTCCTAGGATTGTGGCGATGATTGCTGCAGTTTTTGTGAGTGTGGGCATGGTTATGGGGGGTGTTTTTGTGGGGATAGTGTATGATGTGATGAATAGGCCAGCTAGGATGCTACCTAGAGCAAGGCGGATGATTGGGTTGATGATCGTTGGATTGTTTTCGTTTATGGGGGTGATTGTTGGGGTGCGGGTGAATCCTGTTTGGACTATTAGGGTTATACGCAGGCTGTAGGTTGCAGTGAATGAGGTGGCTAGGAGTGTTAGCAGTAGTGCTCAGGTGTTTAGGTAAGAGGTATTTAGGCTTTCAATGATGAGGTCTTTCGAGTAGAAGCCCGCTAGGAATGGGGTTCCTGTTAGGGCTAGATTGCCGATGGTTAGGCATGAGGTTGTTGTTGGGAGTGTTTTTTGTAGTCCCCCTATTTTTCGAATGTCTTGCTCTCCGTTGAGATTGTGGATGATTGAGCCTGAGCAGAGGAATAATATGGCTTTGAAGAATGCATGTATTGAGATGTGAAGGAAGGCTAATTGTGGGAGGTTTAGTCCGATGGTGACTATTATTAGCCCTAGTTGGCTAGAGGTTGAGAAGGCAATGATTTTTTTGATGTCATTTTGTGTGAGTGCACATGTGGCAGCGAATAGTGTGGATAGAGCTCCTAAGCATAAACAGGAGGTGAGGGCAGTTTGGTTGTTGGAGAGTATGGGGTGAGTGCGGATGAGTAGGAAAATTCCAGCAACAACTATTGTGCTGGAGTGGAGTAAGGCGGAAACTGGGGTTGGGCCTTCTATGGCAGCTGGTAGTCATGGGTGGAGGCCAAATTGGGCTGATTTTCCTGTGGCAGCTAAGATGAGGCCGAGTAGAGGGAGAGTTGGAGTTTGGGTGGGGGAGAAGGCTTGTTGAATTTCTCATGTGTTTATGGTTGTGGCAAGTCATGCCATGCTTAGGATGAGGCCAATGTCCCCGATTCGGTTGTAGAGCACGGCTTGGAGTGCTGCTGTGTTGGCTTCTGCCCGGCCTTGTCATCAGCCAATTAGTAGAAAGGATATGATTCCAACTCCTTCTCAGCCAATGAATAATAGGAATATGTTGTTGGCAATGGTTAATGTTAGTATGGCGATTAAGAAGGTTAAGAGGTATGAAAAGAATTTTGTGATGTATGGTTCTGAGGCTATGTATCATGTTGCGAATTGGAGGATGGATCATGTTACAAAAAGTGCGATGGGGAAGAATAGTAGGGAGTATTGGTCTATTTTGAAGCTAAGTGGGATTTTAAAGTTTGTGGTGAACTTTCATTCTCAGTGGGTGGTGATGCTCTCTATGCCTGAGTGTATGAAGAGTATTATTGGTACTAGGCTGACTAGGAAGGCGACTTTGACGGTGTGTGTGATAGTGGTGGGTGAGTTTTGGAAGGTTTTTGATAATAGGGGTAGTAGTATTGGTGCAAGGATGATTGTTAGTGTGAGGAGTATGGAGGTGTTGAGGAGTAGTGCGGTCTCCATTACTTTTACTTGGACTTGCACCAAGATAGATGGCTCCTAAGACCAGTGGATTACTTTTATCCTTTAAAAGCAAGGGGGCTGAGGTTTTAGACTCAGATGCAAGAGTTAGCAGTTCCTGCTGGTTGTAACCTCCCCTCGGCAGGTAAGAAGAGTTTAACTTCTATTTTTAGAATCACAGTCTAATGTTTGGGTTAAAACTATACTTGCATAGGGGGGCGCCGGAAATTAGTTCTGGTTTTAGGATTAGTAGGAGTAGGGGGATAATGTGGAGGGCTATTAGGAGATGTTCTCGTGTGTTTGAGTTTTGAATGTGGGTGATGTGGGTTGGTAGGGTTCCTCGCTGGGTTATTAGTAATATGAATAGGGTGTATGAGGCAGTTAATAGGGTTGCGATGCCGGTTAGGATAATCGTGAGGGTAGATCAGTTGAATAGGGCAATTATAATGGTTAGTTCAGCTATTAGGTTTGTGCTTGGCGGGAGGGCTATATTTGTAAGGTTGGCTAGAAGTCATCAGGTGGCTATAAGGGGCAAAAGAGGCTGCAGGCCTCGTGTTAGGATGAGAATTCGGCTGTGTGTGCGTTCATAGTTTGTGTTAGCTAGACAAAATAGTATTGAGGATGTTAGTCCGTGGGAGATTATGAGGATTATTGCCCCTGAGAATGATCAGTGGGTTTGGATTATGCTTGCAGCGATGACTAGGCCTATGTGGCTGACGGATGAGTAGGCAATGAGTGATTTAAGGTCGGTTTGGCGTAGGCAGATTGAGCTGGTTATTAGTGCACCTCATAGGGCTAATGTGAGGAATGGGTAGTACAGGTGAGCTGAAAGAGGGCTTATTAGGAGTGTAATACGCATAATGCCATACCCGCCTAGTTTTAAGAGTAGGGCGGCAAGTAGTATGGACCCAGCAATTGGGGCTTCTACATGGGCTTTGGGTAGTCATAAGTGCAGGCCATATAGGGGGGCTTTTACTATGAATGCTGTTAGGAGAGCTAGTCCTGATAGAAGACCAGTTCAGGAGTTGGTGAGTGCGGGGGGAACTAGCTTTAGTATAGTGAGGTGTAAAGTGCCAGTTTGGGTGTGTAGGCATAGGATTGTGACTAGTAGTGGCAGGGAGCTGATGAGGGTATAAAATAGGAGATAGATACCAGCACTTAGGCGCTCCGGTTGGTTTCCTCATCGTGTAATAAGGATTAGAGTGGGGATTAGGGTCGCTTCAAATGAGATGTAAAATAATATTAATTCTGTAGTTGAGAAAGCTAGAATAAGGAAGGGTTGGACTGCGATTAGGGCTGCGGTAAAGATTCGCTTTCGGGTTGGTGGTTCATGTTGGAGGTGGTTCTGGCTTGCTATAATTATGAGCGGGAGTAGTCAGCAGGATAGTACTAGTAGAGGTGCTGAGATTTGATCAATGCCAGTTCATTGTGACAAGTTTTTGTGGGGGTAGTATGTTGGGAGAAGTCATTGTAGGCTGAGGGCAGCGATTAGGAGACTATGGGTGGTGGTGTTAGTTCATAGAGATTTTTGAGGGGATAGAAGGGCTGTAGGAAGGAGTATGATTATTGGGAGGATAATTTTTAGCATTGTAGGAGGTTTAGGTTGTGCAAGTGGTCGGAGCCATGGGTCCGTGTGGATGCTACTAGTATTGCTAGGCCTGTGCCCGCTTCGCAGGCGGAGAATGTTAGTATGAGCATGGGTATTAGGGTAAATGATGCTGCTTGGTTTTCGACGGGCCAAGTGGATAAGGCAATGTATATGGATAATATTATGCTTTCTAGGCATAGTAGGGCAGAGACTAGGTGGGTTCGGTGGAAGGCCAGCCCTAAGCTGCTTAGGGTAAAGGCTGAGTAGAAGCTTAGGTGTAGGAAGGACATAAAGAAAGTCATAGGGTTGGACTATGGTTTGTTGAGTCGAAGTCAACTGTCTTGGTTAGACTAACTTTCTGTGTTTATTCTGCCCATTCTAGTCCTCCTTGCATTCACTCATAAATTAGTCCGAGTGTGAGGAGGAGGAGGATGGTGGATGCTCAGATTAGGGTGGTGGTGGGAGATTGAAGTTGAATTGCTCACGGGAGTGGGAGTAGGAGTGCAATTTCTAGGTCAAATAGCAGGAATAGGATTGCTACTGAGGAAGAATCGAATTGAGAATGGAAGGCGGGCGGACCCGAGCGGGTCGAAGCCACATTCGTAGGGGGATAGTTTTTCTGAGTCTGGGTTTGTTTGGGCCAATCAGAAGTTTAGTGTGGTTAGGAGGGCGGCTAGGATAAGAGATAGGGTGAATATAAATGTGATTATGTTGATTGCTCTTCTCTGGGGTTATACCAGATTTTAGAGATTGGAAGTCAATTGTAATTAATATACTAGAAGAGCAGGATCCTCATCAGTAGATGGTTATATAGAGGAATAATCAGATGACGTCTACGAAGTGTCAGTATCAGGCTGCTGCTTCGAACCCGAAATGGTGGTTTGATGTAAAGTGGAACTTGATTAATCGTAGGAGGCAGATTGATAGAAAGGAGGACCCGATGATTACGTGGAGGCCGTGGAATCCTGTAGCGACGAAGAAGGTTGAGCCATATACGCCGTCGGCGATTGAGAATGGGGCTTCATAGTACTCTGTTGCTTGGAGGGCTGTAAAGTAGAGTCCGAGTAGGACTGTGAGGGTGAGTGCGTGAATTGCTTGTTTTCGGTTACTTTCTGTGATGCTGTGGTGTGCTCACGTCACGGTGACTCCTGAGGCTAGGAGAATGGCTGTGTTTAATAGAGGCACCTCTAGGGGGTTGAGGGGGTGGATTCCTGTTGGAGGTCACTGTCCCCCTAGTTCTGGGGTGGGGGCCAGGCTAGAGTGGAAGAACGCTCAGAAAAAGCCCAGGAAGAAGAATGCCTCAGAGGTGATGAATAGAATTATTCCGTATCGTAAGCCTTTTTGGACTGTGGGGGTGTGGTGGCCTTGGAAGGTGCTTTCTCGTACGATGTCTCGTCACCATTGGATTATGACTAGAACTATGGAGAGTAAGCCTAAAGCTAAGAGCTGTGAGGAATTATAGTGGAATCATATGATTAGTCCAGAAGTGGTAAGGAGGGCGGCGGCCGCCCCGAAGATGGGTCAGGGGCTTGGGTCTACTATGTGGTATGAGTGTGCTTGGTGGGCCATTAAACATTTTCTTGTAAGTAGAGGCTTAGTAGGAGGACGAAGACGTAGGCTTGGATTATGGCTACTGCTACCTCTAAGATGGTAAGGAGGAATAGGATTAGTGCGGTCAGGATGGATACTGTTGGTATGATGGGGAGTAGGGCTGTGGTGGCTGTGGAGATGAGTTGGATAAGTAGGTGTCCGGCCGTGAGGTTTGCTGTGAGACGGACCCCTAGGGCTAATGGGCGGATGAGTAGGCTGGTGGTTTCGATTAAGATTAAGGCAGGGATTAGAAGTGTGGGGGTGCCTTCGGGTAAGAGGTGTCCTAGGGAGATTGAGGGTTGGTTTCGTAGGCCTGTAAGTAGTGTAGCAAGTCAGAGAGGGAAGGCAAGGGCTATGTTTATTGACAGTTGGGTAGTTGGGGTGAATGTGTAGGGTAGTAGGCCTAGTAGGTTGATTGTGAGTAGAAGCATTATTAGTGATGTTAAGATTAGGGCTCATTTGTGGCCTTTTTTGTTTAATGGGATTATTAGTTGTTTTGTGATCAAGTGAAAGAATCATAGTTGAAGTGTGGAGAGGCGATTGGTGATTCATCGATTGCTGAGGGTTGGAATGAGCAGGGCAGGGAAGAGTATTGAGAGTAAAATTAGTGGAATTCCTAGGAGACAGGGGCTTGTGAATTGGTCGAAGAAGCTTAGGTTCATGGTCAGGTTCAGGGGGTTGTTTTGGTGGTTGTGGGGGTTTTATTAGTGGAGGGGGAGTTAGTGGGGGTGAATGATAGGAGCTTGGGTTGGATAATTAAGGAAAAAGTTAACCATGATGTCAGCATGATGAAGAATCATGGGTTAGGGTTGAGTTGTGGCATGTCATTAAGGAGGAGGTAGGGATCCTCTTTCTCTAGCTTAAAAGGCTAGTGCTGATACATAGCTTCTTAATGATTAGGATGATAGTAGTGAGGATCACTTTTCAAAGTGAGTGAGAGGGGTAGATTCCACTACGATTGGCATATAGCTATGATTAGCCCCACAGATTTCTGAGCATTGGCCATAGAAGATTCCTGGGCGAGTGGTGATGAATGATGTTTGGTTTAGTCGTCCTGGGATTGCATCAGTTTTTACTCCTAGAGTGGGGATGGCTCAAGAGTGAAGGACGTCTCCGGCAGTAACGATAATGCGGATGGGGGATTCTATGGGTACAACAACGCGATGGTCTACTTCTAGTAGTCGGAAGTGTCCTGGTGAGAGTTCGGTAGTGGGGATTATGTATGAGTCGAATGTTAGGTCTTTGAAGTCTGTGTACTCGTAGGTTCAGTACCACTGGTGTCCGATAGCTTTTAAGGTTAGGTCGGGTTCGTCAATTTCATCCATTATGTATAGGATTTGTAGGGAAGGCAGGGCGAGTAAGATGAGGACAATAGCTGGTAGGATTGTTCAGACTAGTTCGACTTCTTGTGCATCGACGGTGTTTGAGGATAGTTTTTCTATAAGTATGAGTGTCAGGAGGTAGAGGACTAAGCTACAAATTGCTAGGGCAACCATTAGGGCATGATCGTGGAATTCGACGAGCTCTTCTATAATGGGAGATGAAGCATCTTGGAATCCGAATTGTGAGTTGTTAGCCATAATGGGATGTACAGGACTTTCACCTGTGATTTAGTCTTGACAAGGCTATGTAATCGGTTTACTAACATCTCATGAGAAAGAAGCATAAGCGGTTTAGATGCGGTTGGCTTGAAACCAGCACATGGAGGTTCGATTCCTTCCTTTCTTGTACTTGGACGAAGGCTGGTTCTTCAAAGGTGTGGTATGGAGGCGGGCAACCGTGGATTCATTCGATGTTTGTGGCGATTAGTTCTGGTTGCAGGACTTTTCGTTTTGAGGCAAAGGCTTCTCAGATGATGAATATTAACATGATTACGGCTGTTATTGAGATTAGTGAGCCGATGGATGATATTGTGTTTCATAGGGTATATGCATCTGGGTAGTCTGAGTATCGTCGTGGCATGCCAGCTAGGCCTAAGAAGTGCTGTGGGAAGAAGGTTAAATTGACACCTGTGAATATAACCCCGAAGTGGGCCTTGGCTCATGTAGGGTGGAGGGTGTATCCTGTGAAAAGTGGGAATCAGTGGGTGAATCCTGCTAGGATGGCAAAGACGGCTCCTATTGAGAGGACGTAGTGGAAGTGGGCAACTACATAGTATGTGTCATGTAGGGCAATATCTAGTGAGGAGTTTGCTAGAACGATGCCTGTTAGGCCTCCGATGGTGAAGAGGAAGATGAAGCCAAGGGCTCATAGAATTGGTGGGTCTCATTTGATGGTTCCTCCATGCAGTGTGGCTAGTCAACTGAATACTTTAATGCCAGTTGGAATGGCGATGATTATAGTGGCAGACGTGAAGTATGCTCGGGTGTCTACATCTATTCCTACTGTAAACATGTGGTGAGCTCATACGATAAAGCCTAGGAATCCGATGGATAGCATGGCCCATACTATTCCCATGTAACCGAATGGTTCTTTTTTGCCAGCATAATATGTTACTACGTGTGAGATGATTCCAAAGCCTGGTAGAATCAGGATATAGACTTCTGGGTGGCCGAAGAATCAGAAGAGGTGTTGATATAGGACCGGATCGCCTCCTCCAGCAGGGTCAAAGAATGTGGTGTTTAAGTTTCGGTCTGTTAGTAGCATAGTGATTCCAGCAGCAAGGACTGGAAGTGAGAGGAGTAGTAGTACTGCGGTGATGAGGACGGATCATACGAATAGGGGGGTTTGGTACTGTGAGAGGGCTGGGGGTTTTATGTTGATAGCGGTTGTAATAAAGTTGATTGCACCTAAGATGGACGATACTCCAGCTAGGTGAAGGGAGAAAATAGCTAGGTCTACCGATGCCCCAGCATGGGCAAGGTTGCCAGCTAGTGGGGGGTATACAGTTCATCCTGTGCCCGCCCCAGCTTCTACTGTAGAAGAGGCTAGTAGGAGTAGGAAGGATGGGGGAAGTAGTCAGAAGCTTATGTTGTTTATTCGTGGAAATGCTATATCGGGGGCGCCGATTATAAGTGGGACTAATCAGTTTCCAAATCCTCCAATTATGATGGGTATTACTATGAAGAAAATTATCACGAAGGCATGGGCAGTGACAATTACGTTATAGATTTGGTCATCTCCTAAGAGGGTTCCGGGTTGTCCGAGCTCTGCCCGAATTAGCAGACTAAGGGCAGTACCGGCTATGCCAGCTCATGCGCCGAAAATTAAGTATAAGGTACCGATGTCTTTGTGGTTGGTTGAGAATAGTCATCGATTGATGAATGTCATAGGTAAGGTAAGATGGCTGAGTGTTGTAAGCGTTAGGCTGTAGTCCTTTTTACAGAGGTTTAATTCCTCTTCTTATCGGCTCTGTGGTGAAGTTCATGTTGAGTTGCAAGCTCATTGATGTACATTAAGAGTGTACCAGAGTCTGATGGTTTTGTAGGCAGAAGCTCGTTGGTTTGGGCATCTAGCTGTTAACTAGAATTTTGTGGGATCGAGGCCCATCTGCCTAGGTAAGGCCCTAGCTTAATTAGAGCATCTGGGTTGCATTCAGAAGATGCAGGTTAGTACCCTGCGGGTCTTAGCAGAAACTAAGAGGGTTTAACTCTTGTTTAAGGCTTTGAAGGCCTTCGGTTTGGGGGTTATCCTAAGTTTCTAGATGGCGGTTAAGATTATAGGGGATAGGGGTAGGAGTGAGATTGATAGGGAGGTGAGGGTGGCGGTTAGGGTGCTTGTTGACATGTTAGTATGTCATTGTTTTATGTGGTTGGTGGTGTTTGGTGGGAGTGTGATTGTCGAGTAGTATGCAAGGCGAAGGTAGAAGAATAATCCGAGTAATGAGAGGAGGGCAATGATTGTGGCTGTTGTGGTTATTTCTTGTTTAGTGAGTTCTTGGATAATAAGTCACTTAGGCAGGAAGCCTGTTAGTGGGGGGAGACCTGCTAAGGAGAGTAGGGCTAGTATGAGGGTTGCGCTTAGTGTGGGGGTTTTTGTTCATGCAGTTATTACTATTGGCAGGTTTAGGGCTTTGGTTGTGTTTAGAGTGAGAAATACGGCGGCAGTTATTAAGGAGTACATGTAGAAAGTTAATAGGGTGAGTTTAGGGCTATAGATGATGATGGCGGCTATTCAGCCCAAATGGGAGATAGACGAGAAGGCAAGAATTTTTCGTACTTGTGTTTGGTTTAATCCTATTCAGCCCCCCAGGGCTGTTGAGGCGATGGCTATGATGGTTAGCAGTGTTGGGTTGAGTGAGTGGGATGTCAGGAAGAGAAGGGTGATTGGGGGAAATTTTATTATTGTTGACAGTAGTAGGGCGGTGATTAGGGATGAGCCTTGAAGTACTTCGGGGAATCAGAAGTGAAAAGGCACTAGTCCTAGTTTTATTGCAATTGCTGTTGTTAGTAGGAGGGATGATGTTGGATGAGTTAGTTGAGTAATGTCCCACTGCCCTGTGGCTCATGCATTAGACATGCTCGAGAAAAGGACAAGTGCCGAGGCGGCTGCTTGTACTAGGAAGTATTTAATTGCGGCTTCAATAGCTCGTGGATGGTGAGATTTTGAGATAAGGGGAATAATAGCGAGAGTGTTAATCTCTAACCCAGTTCAGGCTATTACTCAGTGGTTGCTTGAAATTGTAATGGTTGTTCCTAGAAGTAGGCTTAAGGAGGAGATTAGTTTTGCGTGCGGGTTCATTAGTAGGGGAAGGGGTTGAACCATCATTTTCGGGGTATGGGCCCGATAGCTTTATTAGCTGACCTTACTAGGAAATAATATAAAGGAAGTATGAAGGGTTTTGATCTCTTCTGTGTAGGTTCGATTCCTACTTTTCTAAGGTTTTAGGAAATGAGAGGGTTGGTGTACCTCTATGTTCACTTTATCATAGTGACCCTTAGCATTCAGGCACATTTCCTTGAGTAAGGAGGCAGGCCTGCGTAGCAGATCGGCATGCTGGTGTGCCAGAGACATAGTGCCAGTGTTAGGGGTAGGAAGTTTTTTCAGAGGAGGTGTATAAGTTGGTCATAGCGGAATCGTGGGTAGGAAGCACGGATTCATAGAAAGCCAGAGGAAAGGAGTAGGGTTTTTGTAGCTAGGATCATTGGGAATAGCTCTGGGGAGGGGTTGAGTGAACTTGGGTTTAAAAATAGAACAGTGGTTAGTGCGTTTATTAGTATGATGTTTGCATATTCAGCTAGGAAGAATAAGGCAAATGGACCTGCGGCGTATTCTACGTTGAAGCCCGATACTAGTTCAGATTCCCCTTCTGTCAGGTCAAATGGGGCACGGTTTGTTTCGGCTAGTGTGGAAATATATCATATTATTGCAAGGGGTCAGGAAGAGAAGATAAGGTAGAGTGGCTCCTGGGTAATGGCAAGGGTGCTTAGAGTATAGTTTCCGCTTAGTATAATTGTAGATAGGAGGATGATGGCTAGTGTTACCTCATAGGAGATAGTTTGTGCCACTGCCCGTAGAGCGCCGATTAAGGCGTATTTTGAGTTTGAGGCCCATCCGGATCAGAGGATTGAATAAACTGCCAGGCTTGATATGGCTAGGAGAAAGAGAAGGCCTAGGTTTAGGTCAGCAAGGGAAAAGGGGAGAGGGAGGGGGATTCAGATTGTGATTGCCAGGAGGAGAGCTAGTATAGGAGTTATAATGAATAGAAGTGGGGAGGAGGTAGAGGGGCGAATAGGTTCCTTGATAAATAGTTTTACCCCGTCAGCCACAGGTTGTAGTAGGCCAAAGGGGCCTACGATGTTTGGGCCTTTTCGGGCTTGCATGTAGCTTAGGACTTTGCGTTCTACTAGAGTTAAGAAGGCTACAGCAACTAGGATTGGGATAACATAGGACAGGGCTATGACAAGGTAAGTTGTGGCGTGGGGTTGAGTCATGGGTGGTGTGGGAAGCTAGAGAGAGGACTTGAACCTCTGGGTAAAGGGCTTAAGCCTTTTGCATTTGCCGAGCTCTGCCACGCTAGCTATCCTTTTCTAGGATGTTATAGTGTGAGAGGCCTCTTAGGTAGTTTAGTTGGAATCATTACTTGGAGGTAGGGCATGCTTGATAGTATTGGCCCTGTTTTCCCGGTCCTTTCGTACTAGGGAAGACCTATTCACAGATAGAAACCGACCTGGATCGCTCCGGTCTGAACTCAGATCACGTAGGACTATTAATCGTTGAACAAACGAACCCTTAATAGCGGCTGCACCATTAGGGTGTCCTGATCCAACATCGAGGTCGTAAACCTCCTCGTCGATATGGGCTCTTGGAGGAGATTGCGCTGTTATCCCTGGGGTAGCTTGGTCCATTTATCAATTGTATTGGGTCTGGGTACTATTAGCACGTCGAGTGGTTGCTCTTGGCTAAGAGGGGTGGTCTTATTTTTGGAGGGTTTGCTTTTCTCCAAGGTCGCCCCAACCGAAAAATGCGGGCCAACGTTTATGGGCATGGTAGGCCTGATAGGCATTAGGTGTGTATGTGGTGGCCGCTGATTTTTAAGTTCCACAGGGTCTTCTCGTCTTGTGTGCTTATTCCTGCTTTTGCACAGGGAGATCAATTTCACCGATTATCTGTAAGAGACAGTTAAGACCTCGTTTAGCCATTCATACAAGTCTCGATTTATGGGACAATTGATTGCGCTACCTTCGCACGGTTAGGATACCGCGGCCGTTGAACATAGTGTCACTGGGCAGGCATCACCTTCAATACTTGGCTTGCTGAAGGCTATGTTTTTGGTAAACAGTCGGGCCTTGGGTTTGCCTAGTTCCTTTTACAGATTTTAATCTTTCTAGTATGCGCTCCTGGGTTGGGTTAACAGGGTAGGTTTGATACTCGGTCTTGTTAAGTTTGATGTATCAGTTGGTCTGTTAATAATATGAGGATGTAAGCTTGCGCTTAAGAGGGGGTTCCCTGGTTACTCATTTTAGCATTGATTCTTCTATTGATATAGGTTGACCTGTTAGTGAGGAGGGAGTCCCGCTGTTCTATGAATCTTTGTGTGGGAAGCTTTGACGCACTTTTTGTTGGTGGCTGCTTTAAGGCCTACAGTTCTAGAGGTGTTGGGCGGTTATCCGCTAAGGGAGATTATGCTCTTTTTCAAAGGAGCTGTACCTCCTTTGAATTGCTCTTGATCTGCTTCGTGGGGGTTAGGTAAGAGTGTCCGTGGAGAATAATCAAGGGAGAACTTAAATTCGTTTCACAGGTAACCAGCTATCGCCCAGCTCGGTTGGCTTTTCACCTCTACTAGCAAGTCATCCCACTCTTTTGCAACAGAGACGGGTTCGCTCACGGGTAGCTGCTTGCGAGTAGCTCGCTTGGGTTTCGGGGGGGCAAACTTAAATTCGTCTTGCTTGGTTGTTCTTGCTAAATCATGATGCAAAAGGTACAAGGGTTCATCTTTGCTGTTTATTGCTTGGTTTAGTTCATTGTTATTTCATCTTTCCCTTACGGTACAAATTTCTATCGCGCCAAGGACGGGTGTCTTTTCTATCGCCTATACTAAGTTGGAAGAATGTTTTAGTTAGGGGATGTAAGTGGGTTTGTTGATTTATTTATATTTGGCTGGGTATGGTTGGGCTAGAATAAGCTTCAAGGCGATCTGATAAGTAACAGATATCTTTCAGGTGTAAGCTGAATGCTTTGTATTATAGCTACGCCTTGTGTACTAAGTGCACCTTCCGGTACACTTACCTTGTTACGACTTACCTCATCTTCAGCTAATAGGTGGATTAGTTATAAGAAGTTGGAGCTTGTGAGGAGGGTGACGGGCGGTATGTACGTACCCCAGGGCCAGTTTAAAGGGGGCTCTATTATCCCACTTTACTACTAAATCCGCCTTTTAGGGGTGGTTTCACACCTCTTTTCGTGGAGTTTTCTAACTTAGAAAATGTAGCCCATTTCTTCCGCCCCATGGGCTATACCTTGACCTGTCTTGTTAGCGAGGTTAATGCTATTGTGCCCACTGTTGTGCTTTCAGGAAAGGTGAGCTGGCGACGGCGGTATGTAGGCTGCTTTGGCAAGGAACGGTCGGGTGTATCGTGGATTATCGATTATAGAACAGGCTCCTCTAGGTGGGTTTGGGGCACCGCCAAGTCCTTAGAGTTTTAAGCGTTTGTGCTCGTAGTTCTCAGGCGGATGCTTTGGTGAGCTAAGCATCGAGATTTAGGGCCAGGCATAGTGGGGTATCTAATCCCAGTTTGTGTCCAAGCTTTCGTGGGGTTTGATTAATCGTGAGGCGCTAAGATCATCTTAAGGATGGTCTTAGGTGCATCTTGGGCTTATGACGGCTTAGTTGCGCTTTGATCTTAGTTGCTGTGATAGTACTAATCCCACTCTTTACGCCGTGTACGGTTAATTTGGGTCTCTTGTATGACCGCGGCGGCTGGCACAAGATTTACCAACCCTGAATAATTGCTATAACTAAGTCAAGTTTACACTTATCGCTTAATGTTAATTACTGCTGAGTACCCGTGGGGGTGTGGCTGGGCAAGGTGTCTTGGGCTACTAGTCGTGGGTGTGCCTGATACCCGCTCCTTTTGTCTTGGTAAGAGATTAGGGGCATTTACACTGGGACGCGGATACTTGCATGTATATGTTTAGCAAGAATTAACGGTAAGGTTAGGACTAAGTCTTTTGTCATCGGGCATGTGGTAGGCCATCTTGGCATCTTCAGTGCCACGCTTTATTGTTAAGCTACGAAAAC